ACCCGTAGCTTCGATACATTTCGAAATCGAGAGATGTCTACCGGGGGGGGTTCTATCAGACAACAATTAGCAAATCTAGATTTACGAATGATTATAGATTATTCATTGGTAGAATGGAAAGAATTGGAGGAAGAGGAACCCACAGGGAATGAATGGGAAGATAGAAAAGTTGGAAGAAGAAAAGATTTTTTGCTTAGACGCATGGAATTGGCTAAGCATTTTATTCGAACAAATATAGAACCAAAATGGATGGTTTTGTGTCTATTACCAGTTCTTCCTCCTGAGTTGAGACCAATCTATCATATAGATGAGGATAAACTAGTGACCTCGGATATTAATGAAATCTATAGAAGAATTATCTATCGGAATAATACTCTTACAGATCTATTAACAACAAGTATAGCTACGCCAGAAGAATTAATAATATCTCAGGAAAAATTGCTACAAGAAGCCGTGGATGCACTTCTTGATAATGGAATCTGCGGACAGCCAATGAGGGATGATCATAATAGAATTTACAAGTCGCTTTCAGATGTAATTGAAGGCAAAGAAGGAAGAGTTCGCGAGACTCTGCTTGGTAAACGGGTCGATTATTCAGGGCGGTCAGTGATTGTCGTAGGCCCTTCACTTTCATTACATCGATGTGGATTACCTCGCGAAATTGCAATAGAACTTTTCCAGGCATTTGTAATTCGTGACCTAATTAGAAAACATCTTGCTTCGAACATAGGAGTTGCTAAGAGTCAAATTCGGAAAAAAAAACCTATTGTATGGGAAATACTTCAGGAAATTCTGGATGACCATCCTGTATTACTGAATAGAGCGCCTACTCTGCATAGATTAGGCATACAGGCATTCCTCCCCATTTTAGTGGAAGGGCGTGCTATTTGTTTACATCCATTAGTTTGTAAGGGCTTCAATGCGGACTTTGACGGGGATCAAATGGCTGTTCATGTGCCTTTATCTTTAGAGGCTCAAGCAGAGGCACGTTTACTTATGTTTTCTCATATGAATCTTTTGTCTCCAACTATTGGAGATCCCATTTCTGCACCAACTCAAGATATGCTTAGTGGACTCTATGTCTTAACGAGTGGAAATCGTCGGGGTATTTGTGTAAATAGGTATAATCCATGTAATAGTAGAAACTATCAAAATGAAGATAATAACTATAAGTATACAAAAAAAAAAGAACCCTTTTTTTGTAATGCCTATGATGCAATTGGAGCTTATCGGCAAAAACGAATCAATTTAGGTAGTCCTTTGTGGTTGCGATGGCGACTAGATCAACGTGTTATTGCTGCAAGAGAAGTTCCTATCGAAATTCACTATGAATCTTTGGGGACCTATTATGAGATTTATGGACACTATCTAATAGTAAGAAGTATAAAAAAAGAAATTCTTTATATATATATTCGAACCACTCTTGGTCATATTTCTCTTTATCGAGAAATAGAAGAAGCCATACAGGGGTTTTGGCAGGGCTGTTGTAATTCTATGCTGCCAGGGGGAATTCGAATCTCGCCGGGTTAACTAGGACTAGAATTGCGGAATTTCTACGTGAATCAAGATCTAGAAAAGGAAGTTTTCCAATCACTGACTCAAACCCATTGTCAAATTCTACTCAGCACAACGCAATATGGAGGTACTGATGGCAGAACGGCCCACTCAGGTCTTTCACAATAAAGTGATAGACGGAACTGCCATGAAACGACTTATTAGTCGATTTATTGATCACTATGGAATAGGATATACATCACATATCCTGGATCAAGTAAAGACTCTGGGTTTCCGACAAGCTACCGCCGCATCCATTTCATTAGGAATTGATGATCTTTTAACAATACCTTCTAAAAGATGGCTAGTTCAAGACGCTGAACAACAAAGTTTTATTTTGGAAAAACACCATCATTCTGGGAATGTACACGCGGTAGAAAAATTACGTCAATCGATCGAGATATGGTATGCCACAAGTGAATATTTGCGACAAGAAATGAATCCTAATTTTCGGATGACCGATCCTTTTAATCCAGTCCATATAATGTCTTTTTCGGGAGCCAGAGGAAATGCATCTCAGGTACATCAATTAGTAGGTATGAGAGGATTAATGTCGGATCCCCAAGGGCAAATGATTGATTTGCCCATTCAAAGCAATTTACGCGAAGGACTCTCTTTAACAGAATATATTATTTCTTGCTATGGAGCCCGTAAAGGGGTTGTGGATACCGCTATACGAACATCAGATGCAGGATATCTCACGCGCAGACTTGTTGAAGTAGTGCAACACATTGTTGTACGTCGAACAGATTGTGGCACCGTTCGAGGTATTTCTGTAAGTCCTCGAAATGGAATGATGGCGGACAGGATTTTTATCCAAACATTAATTGGCCGTGTATTAGCAGATGATATATATATAGGTTCGCGATGCATTGCTACTAGAAATCAAGATATTGGGGTTGGACTTGTCAATAGATTCATAACTTTTAGAGCACAACCAATCTCTATTCGAACCCCCTTTACTTGTAGGAGTACATCTTGGATTTGTCAATTATGTTATGGCCGAAGTCCGGCTCATGACGACCTGGTCGAATTGGGAGAAGCTGTAGGTATTATTGCAGGTCAATCTATTGGAGAACCGGGCACTCAATTAACATTAAGAACTTTTCATACTGGCGGAGTATTCACAGGGGGTACTGCAGAACATGTGCGAGCCCCTTCTAATGGAAAAATCAAATTCAATGAGGATTTGGTTCATCCGACACGTACACGTCATGGACATCCTGCTTTTCTATGTTCTAGAGACTTGTATGTAACTATTGAGAGTGAAGATATTATACACAATGTGTGTATTCCGCCCAAAAGTTTTCTTTTAGTTCAAAACGATCAATATGTAGAATCAGAACAAGTCATTGCTGAGATTCGCACGAGAACATCCACTTTGAATTTGAAAGAGAAGGTTCGAAAACATATTTATTCTGACTTAGAGGGCGAAATGCACTGGAATACTGATGTGTACCATGCCCCTGAATTTACATATGGTAATATTCATCTCTTACCAAAAACAAGTCATTTATGGATATTATTAGGGGAGCCCTGGAGAGCTAGTCTAGGCCCCTGTTCGATCCACAAGGATCAAGATCAAATGAACGCTTATTTTCTTTCTGTTAAGCGAAGATACATTTCTAACCCCTCAGTAAATAATAATCAAGCGAGACACAAATTTTTTAGTTCGTATTTTTCTGGTAAAAATAAAAAAGGAGATAGGATTCCTTATTATTCAGAACTGAATCGAATGACATGTACTGGTCGTTGTAATCTCAGATATCCGGGCATTCTCGAGGGAAATTCTGATTTATTGGCAAAGAGGAGAAGAAATAGAGTCATCATCCCACTCGACTCGATTCAAGAAGGCGAGAACCAACTAATACCTTCTTCAGGTATAGCAATTGAAATCCCCAGAAATGGTATTCTCCGTAGAAATAGTATTCTTGCTTATTTCGATGATCCTCGATATATAAGAAAGAGCTCGGGACTTACTAAATATGAGACTAGAGAACTGAATTCAATCGTCAACGAAGAGGATTTGATTGAGTATCGAGGAGTCAAGGTATTTTGGCCAAAATACCAAAAGGAAGTAAATCCATTTTTTTTTATTCCCGCGGAAGTCCACATTTTGGCCGAATCTTCTTCCATAATGGTACGGCACAATAGTATTATTGGGGTAGATACACAAATCACTTTAAATAGAAGAAGTCGAGTAGGCGGATTGGTCCGCGTGAAGAAAAAAGCAGAAAAAATTAAACTGATAATATTTTCTGGAGATATCCATTTTCCTGGAAAGACAAATAAGGCATTCCGATTGATACCACCAGGAGGGGGAAAACAAAATTCCAAAGAATACAAAAAATTGAAAAATTGGCTCTATATCCAACGAATGAAACTTTCCAGGTATGAAAAAAAGTATTTTGTTTTGGTTCAACCTGTAGTCCCATATAAAAAAACGGATGGTATAAATTTAGGAAGACTTTTCCCGGCGGATCTCTTGCAGGAAAGTGATAATCTACAACTTCGGGTTGTCAATTATATCCTTTATTACGACCCAATTCTGGAAATTTGGGACAAAAGTATTCAATTAGTTCGGACTTGTTTAATGTTGAATTGGGACCAAGACAAAAAGATCGAAAAGGCCTGTGCTTCTTTTGTTGAAATAAGGACAAATGGTTTGATTAGAGATTTTCTAAGAATCGACTTAGCGAAGTCACCTATTTCATATACCCGAAAAAGGAACGATCTGCCGGGTTCAGGATTGATTTCTGAGAATGGATCAGATCGCGCTAATGTTAATCCGTTTTCTTCCATTTATTCCTATAAAAAAGCAAGGATTCAAGAATCCCTTAATCCAAATCAAGGAACTATTCATACATTGTTGAATCGAAATAAGGAATCTCAATCTTTGATCATTTTGTCATCATCCAATTGTTCTCGAATAGGCCCATTCAACGATGTAAAATCTCCCCATGTGATAAAAGAATCAATCAAAAAGGACCCCCTAATTCCAATTAGGAATTCTTTAGGCCCCTTAGGAACAGGCTTTCCAATTTATCATTTCGATTTATTTTCCTATTTAATAACCCATAATCAGATCTTGGTAACTAACTATTTGCAACTGGACAATTTAAAAAATATTTTTCAAATACTTCAATATTATTTACTGGATGAAAATGGTCAAATTTATAATCCCTATTCATGTAGTAACATCATTTTAAATCCATTCAATTTGAATTGGTATTTTCTCCATTACAATTATTGTGAAGAGACATATACAATCGTTAATCTTGGGCAGTTTCTTTGTCAAAATGTATGTATAGCAAAAAAAGGACCGCATTTAAAATCAGGTCAAGTTCTAATTATTCAAGTTGACTCTGTGGTAATACGATCAGCTAAGCCTTATTTGGCCACTCCAGGAGCAACTGTTCATGGACATTATGGGGAAATCCTTTATG